GTTAATGTAGCTTATATCAAAGCATAGCACTGAAAATGCTAAGATAGATTTTAAACATCTCATGAACACAAAGGTTTGGTCCTAGCCTTACCATTAATTTTAACTACACTTACACATGCAAGTATCAGCACACCCGTGAAAATGCCCTCTACAACCAATAAGTGAATGAGGAGCGGATATCAGGCACCACTTTTGCCAAAGACATCTTGTTAAGCCACGCCCCCAAGGGAACTCAGCAGTGATAAACATTGAAAAATAAGCGAAACAAGCTTGAACCAGTGATAGTAATCAGAGCCGGTAAATCTCGTGCCAGCCACCGCGGTTATACGAGAGACTCAAGTTAATAAAATCGGCCCAAAGGGTGGTTAAAGACTACAACAAATAGAACTAAAAACTAACTCTGCTGTCGTACGCAATAGTTATAAACAAACACAACATCGAAAGAAATTCTACAAAATAAACTTGAACCCACGACAGTTAGGACACAAACTGGGATTAGATACCCCACTATGCCTAACCGTAAACTTTGACCAATCCGCCAGAGTACTACGAGCAACAGCTTAAAACTCAAAGGACTTGGCGGTGCTCTACACCCACCTAGAGGAGCCTGTTCTATAATCGATAATCCCCGATAAACCTCACCATCTGTTGCCAATACAGCCTATATACCACCGTCCAGCCCGCCCTTTAAAGGATAAACAGCAGGCACAATTATAAACATAAAAACGTCAGGTCAAGGTGTAGCACATAAGATGGGAAGAAATGGGCTACATTTTCTAACCTAGAAAAACACGAAAGAGTTTATGAAACAAAACTCCAAAGGAGGATTTAGCAGTAAAAAGAAAAAAGAGCGTTCTTTTTAAGCCGGCAATGGAGCGCGCACACACCGCCCGTCACCCTCTCCAAACAACATAAAAAAATACATAAACCCTAAAATAAAAAAGAAGAGGCAAGTCGTAACATGGTAAGTCTACCGGAAGGTGAACTTGGAACATCAGCACATAGCTTAATACAAAGCATCTTGCTTACACCAAGAATACACCCGTTAAATCCGAGTTGAGCTGAGTTATAATTCTAGCCAACACACTAAGCATCTAATAATAAACAAAACAAACCATTTAACAAGGTAGTATGGGCGATAGAAACTTAACCATGAGCAATAGAAAAAGTACTGCAAAGGAAAGATGAAATAAAAATGAAACAAATAACAAAACAAATAGAAGAAAAGACTAAACCTTGTACCTTTTGCATAATGGTCTAGTAAGTAAAACTTAACAAAAAGAAATAAAGTTAACCCCCCCGAAACTAGACGAGCTACTCAAAAGCAGCACTAATATAGGGCCAACCCTTCTCTGTGGCAAAAGAGTGGGATGACTTTTGAGTAGGGGCGACAAACCTAACGAGCCTAGTGATAGCTGGTTGCTTGAGAAATGAATCTTAGTTCAGCTCAAAGTGCTTTTTAATTAATGAAAAATAAAAATAGCACTTTAAAGTTAATTAATAAAGGTACAGCTTTATTAATAAAGGATACAACCTATAATATGAATAAAGATTATATTTACCAAAGTATCTAACCGTGTAGGCCTAAAAGCAGCCACCACAAGAAAGCGTCAAAGCCCAATTAACATTAAACCTTATTATCCCTATAAAAAATCTAAATTCACACAACACATCAAGCCTATCTACATTATAGATAAGTTTATACTAGAATGAGTAATAAGAGCACACTCTCTAAATGCATGTGTAGATCAGAACGAAACAATCACTGATAATTAACGACCAGGTACGACACAAACCAAGAAACACACATTTAATAACCCGTTAACCCAACACAGGAGCATCAAAGAAAGATTAAAAGATTAAAAAGGAACTCGGCAACCCTGAACTTCGCCTGTTTACCAAAAACATCGCCTCTTGCAACAATTAAGTATAAGAGGTCCCGCCTGCCCAGTGACTAGTTCAACGGCCGCGGTATCATGACCGTGCAAAGGTAGCGTAATCACTTGTCTTTTAAATAAAGACCCGTATGAAAGGCAAAACGAAAGTTCAACTGTCTCTTTAATCCAATCAATGAAATTTATCTTTTCGTGCAGAGGCGGAGATAAACATATAAGACGAGAAGACCCTATGGAGCTTTAAACACACTATTAACTACTACAGTACTTTCAACCAACAGGCAAAAAATCATAAACCACATAGCCATAATATAAGTTTTAGGTTGGGGCGACCACGGAGCAAAAAAAATCCTCCGAGATAAACAATTTAGAATAACACTTCGAAAATTAAAACATTTATTATAAATGATCCACTAAGTGACCAACGAACCAAGTTACCCTAGGGATAACAGCGCAATCCTTTCTAAGAGTCCATATCGACGAATGGGTTTACGACCTCGATGTTGGATCAGGACACCCAAATGGTGCAGCCGCTGTTAAAGGTTCGTTTGTTCAACGATTAAAGTCCTACGTGATCTGAGTTCAGACCGGAGTAATCCAGGTCAGTTTCTATCTATAAAAAATTTTTTCCAGTACGAAAGGACCGAAAAAATAGAGCCCATTACCAAACAATGCTCTTTCACAGTTGAAAACAAATAAAACACACACACACGCACACATCCTAGAACAGGATAAAGTTAAGATGGCAGAGCCCGGCAATTGCAAAAGACCTAAGCCCTTTCACCCAGAGGTTCAACTCCTCTTCTTAACTATGCACATCCTACAAACACTCATCAACCCATTACTATATATTATCCCAATCCTATTAGCAGTGGCATTCCTAACACTAGTTGAACGAAAAGTGCTAGGATACATACAACTCCGCAAAGGCCCAAACATCGTAGGACCAATAGGGCTGTTACAACCAATCGCCGATGGAGTAAAACTATTTATCAAAGAACCTGTCCGACCATCCACATCCTCACAGACCTTATTTATCATCATACCTATAATAGCACTAACACTAGCACTAATAATTTGAATCCCCCTTCCAATGCCATTCATACTATCAAATATTAACCTCGGACTATTATTCCTGCTAGCCCTTTCAAGTTTAGCTGTATACTCAATCCTTGGCTCAGGCTGATCATCCAACTCAAAATATGCACTTATCGGGGCGCTACGCGCAGTAGCACAAACCATCTCATATGAAGTAACACTAGGACTAATCCTCCTATGTCTTATTTTAATAACAGGAAGCTTTACCCTGATAAGCTTCAACACACTACAAGAACCAATATGAATTATTGTACCAACATGACCAATAGCAGCAATATGATTCACCTCAACCTTAGCAGAAACAAATCGAGCCCCATTTGATTTAACAGAAGGAGAATCAGAACTGGTCTCAGGCTTTAATGTAGAATATGCCGGAGGACCATTTGCACTGTTCTTTCTAGCAGAATACTCAAATATTTTATTAATGAACACCCTCTCCACCATCTTATTTCTAGGAACAACAATTAACCACCTACAACCAGAAATACTTACAGTCAACCTAATAATAAAAACATCCGCCCTCTCAATTATATTTCTATGAGTACGAGCATCATACCCACGATTCCGCTACGATCAACTAATGCACCTCATCTGAAAAAACTTCCTACCAATTACAATTGGGCTAACATTAATACACATCTCATTACCAATTTTAACATCCGGAATTCCCCCCGCACTATAGGACATGTGCCCGAAAGATAGGGCTTACTTTGATAGAGTAATACACAGAGGTTCAAACCCTCTCATCTCCTACATAAAAAAATAGGACTCGAACCTACCCTGAGGAGATCAAAACCCCTCGTGCTCCCACTACACCACTTTTTAATAGTAAAATAAGCTAAACTAAGCTTTTGGGCCCATACCCCAAACATGTTGGTTAAAATCCTTCTTCTACTAATGAACCCATATGCACTCTCAATTCTATTATCAAGCCTAGCAGTAGGAACAATTACAACTCTTTCAAGCTCCCACTGATTCCTCGCATGACTAGGCTTAGAAATTAACACATTAGCAATCATCCCGCTGATAACAAAAATACACCACCCACGAGCAACAGAATCGGCCACAAAATACTTCCTGACGCAAGCCACCGCATCAGCCCTAATCTTATTTTCTACAATCACAAACGCATGAGCCACAGGAGAATGAACAATTATCACCATAAATGACAACACATCAACACTTATCTTAACAATTGCCCTAGCCATTAAACTTGGAATCGCCCCATTTCATCTGTGATTACCAGACGTCATACAAGGACTAAACCTAGCAACATGTTTAATCCTTACAACATGACAAAAACTAGCCCCAATATCATTAATAATTTTAACTAGCTATCAATTAAACACAAACCTACTAATTACAATAGCTATACTATCAACAGTAATTGGGGGGTGGGGGGGCCTTAACCAAACACAAATACGAAAAGTAATAGCATATTCATCTATTGCCCACCTCGGATGAATAACGCTAATCCTGTCTTTCTCCCCAAACTTAACAACCCTAAACCTAATAATTTACCTAATACTAACCTCATCAATATTTTTAATAATAATAACCTTAACCTCAACAAATATAAACAAACTTTCAACATCTTGACTGAAAACACCACTACTAGCATCATCAATAATAGTTACACTCATAGCCCTGGGAGGCCTACCCCCAACCTCAGGCTTTTTACCAAAATGACTAATCCTACAAGAAATAACTAAACAACACCTAGGAGCCGTATCTACACTAATAGCTATATCTGCCCTACTAAGCCTATTCTTCTACCTACGACTATCATATGCAATCTCACTAACCACTGCACCAAACACCTCAAACTCCAACATAGCCTGACGAGTAACCCATAACCAAATACAAGTTCTCCCAACAATAATTACACTAACTACAATAATATTACCAATCACACCAACACTACTAGCAACATTAAACTAAAGACTTAGGATAATAAGACCAAAGACCTTCAAAGTCTTAAGTAGAAGTTAAACCCTTCTAGTCTTTGATAAAACCTGCAGGACTCTACCCCACATCTTCTGAATGCAACCCAGACACTTTAATTAAGCTAAGACCTTCTAGACTAGCAGGCTCTAACCCCGCGACCTTTTAGTTAACAGCTAAACGCTCAATCCAACAAGCTTTAGTCTACTTCTCCCGCTTGTTGGGGGGAAAAAAGCGGGAGAAGCCCCGGCAGAAGTAACTCTGCTCTTTAAAATTTGCAATTTTATATGCTTAACATCACAAGACTTGGTAAAAAAAGGGCTTAACCTTTATAACAAGGGCTACAATCTTGCACCTACTTCGGCCATTTTACCAGTGATAATCACCCGATGACTATTCTCTACAAACCACAAAGACATTGGCACCCTTTACTTAATCTTTGGTGCCTGAGCTGGTATAGTTGGCACAGCACTAAGCCTACTAATTCGAGCCGAACTCAGCCAACCAGGTGCTCTCCTCGGGGACGATCAAATTTATAACGTGATTGTTACAGCCCATGCCTTCGTTATAATTTTTTTTATAGTGATGCCGGTAATAATCGGAGGATTCGGAAACTGACTACTACCGCTAATAATTGGGGCCCCCGACATGGCCTTCCCACGAATAAACAACATAAGCTTCTGACTCCTCCCGCCATCATTCCTGCTCCTTCTTGCCTCGTCAGGTGTGGAGGCTGGAGCGGGAACCGGATGAACTGTGTACCCGCCGCTAGCTGGTAACCTTGCTCATGCAGGGGCATCAGTTGACCTAACCATCTTCTCCCTCCATCTAGCAGGCGTATCTTCAATCCTTGGTGCAATTAATTTTATCACCACATCAATTAATATAAAACCCCCATCAATAACACAGTATCAGACGCCCCTTTTTGTGTGATCAGTTTTAATCACGGCTATTCTACTACTCCTATCCCTCCCTGTGCTAGCGGCTGGTATCACTATACTTCTAACCGACCGCAACCTAAACACCACATTCTTTGATCCGGCCGGAGGGGGAGACCCGGTGCTCTATCAACACCTGTTTTGATTCTTTGGTCACCCCGAAGTTTACATTCTAATCCTTCCGGGATTTGGCATAATTTCCCACATTGTTACATACTACTCAGCAAAAAAAGAACCTTTCGGGTATATGGGTATGGTTTGGGCTATAATGTCAATCGGTTTACTTGGGTTTATTGTATGAGCCCACCACATATTTACCGTAGACCTTAATGTGGACACACGGGCCTATTTCACTTCCGCCACTATGATCATTGCCATTCCAACCGGAGTAAAAGTCTTTAGCTGACTTGCAACCATGCACGGAGGCTCAATTAAATGAGACGCCCCAATACTCTGGGCCCTTGGGTTCATCTTCTTATTCACAGTTGGCGGCCTTACAGGCATTGTTTTAGCAAACTCATCACTAGACATCGTCCTACATGACACATATTATGTAGTAGCCCACTTCCACTACGTACTGTCTATGGGGGCCGTTTTTGCAATTATAGGCGGATTCGTTCATTGATTCCCACTATTCTCAGGCTACACCCTCCACCCAACATGATCTAAAATCCACTTTGGGGTAATGTTTATTGGAGTAAACCTCACATTTTTCCCACAGCACTTCCTAGGCCTCGCCGGGATACCACGACGCTACTCAGACTACCCAGACGCCTATACACTGTGAAATACGGTATCATCAATCGGCTCACTAATCTCGCTCGTTGCCGTAATTATAATAATGTTTATCATTTGAGAGGCATTTGCAGCCAAACGAGAGATTATAACTACAGAACTTACCCCTACAAACATTGAATGGTTACACGGATGCCCCCCACCATACCACACATTTGAAGAACCATCATTTGTACAAGCCCGAACCCATTAACAAGAAAGGAAGGAATCGAACCCCCTTAAACCGATTTCAAGTCAGCCATATTACCAATCTACCACCTTCTTCAAGATGTTAGTAAAATGTATTACAAAGCCTTGTCAAGGCTTAATTATTAGTTTGAACCTTGTACATCTTACATGGCCCACCCGTCACAACTAGGTTTTCAAGACGCCGCATCCCCGATTATAGAAGAATTATTACACTTCCACGACCATGCCTTAATGGCCGTTTTTTTAATTAGCACACTAGTACTTTATATTATTACAACAATAATGACAACAAAACTAACAAACACAAATGCCATAGACGCCCAAGAAATTGAAATAGTATGAACAATCATGCCTGCTATCATTTTAATTGTTATCGCCCTCCCTTCATTACGAATCTTATATCTAATAGACGAAATTAGCGACCCCCATCTAACAGTTAAAGCCATCGGCCACCAGTGATACTGAAGCTATGAATTTACAAACTATGAAGACCTTGTATTCGACTCATACATACTACCAACCCAAAACCTCACCCCTGGCCAATTCCGACTATTAGAAGTTGACAATCGAATAGTGGTGCCAATAGAGTCCCCAGTTCGAATACTAATCTCGGCAGAGGATGTCCTACACTCATGAGCTGTCCCGTCAATAGGCGTAAAAACAGACGCAATCCCAGGCCGACTTAATCAAACAACCTTTATCGCATCTCGCCCTGGCGTATTCTACGGGCAATGCTCAGAAATCTGCGGAGCAAACCACAGCTTTATGCCCATTGTCGTAGAAGCAACACCCTTAAACCACTTCCAAAAGTGATCTTCATCAATACTAGAATCGTCATTAAGAAGCTTTCACGGGTAAGCAATAGCCTTTTAAGCTAAAGATCGGTGTCCACCAACCACCCTTAATGATATGCCACAACTCAGCCCCGGCCCATGATTTGCTATTTTCTTATCATCATGAATTATTTACCTAACAATTTTAACATCTAAAGTTAACAATTTTAAATACCAAAATAACCCAACGCTACAAAGCACAAAAAAAGAAAAAATACAACCCTGAAACTGACCGTGAACCTAAGCTTTTTTGACCAATTCTTAAGCCCAACCCTCTTTGGAGTACCCCTAATAGGCCTGGCCCTCCTGCTTCCATGACTTCTATTCCCCAAGCCAACAAACCATTGACTAAACAACCGACTCACAGCAACACAGGCCTGGCTCTTTGCTGCCTCTATTAAACAACTCATACTTCCCATCAACACCAAAGGACACAACTGATCCCTTATACTAACATCACTAATGATATTTCTAATTACCATAAACCTATTAGGACTCCTGCCATATACATTCACCCCTACAACACAACTCTCACTGAACCTGGGACTTGCTGTCCCATTATGACTTGCCACAGTATTAATGGGCTTACGGAACCAACCAACCATAGCCCTAGGACACATACTACCAGAAGGAACACCAACCCCGCTCATCCCCATCCTTATCATTATTGAGACAATTAGCCTATTCATCCGGCCATTAGCCCTGGGAGTACGACTAACAGCCAACCTAACAGCAGGACACCTCCTAATTCAACTAATCTCAACAGCAGTGTTAGTCTTAATGCCAATAATGCCAACGGTGTCTGTACTAACCATAATTATCTTGCTACTCCTTACACTTTTAGAGGTTGCAGTTGCTATAATTCAAGCATACGTATTTGTACTTCTACTAAGCCTGTATCTACAAGAAAACGTATAATGGCACACCAAGCACACGCCTATCACATAGTTGACCCAAGCCCTTGACCTCTCACAGGAGCCATCGCAGCACTCTTACTGACCTCAGGTTTAGCAATATGGTTTCATTTCGGATCATTAACCCTACTAGAATTAGGACTAGCAATTACACTACTAACAATACTCCAATGATGACGAGATATTGTACGAGAAGGCACATTCCAAGGCCACCACACTCCACCCGTTCAAAAGGGACTCCGATATGGAATAATCCTATTTATTACTTCGGAGGTCTTTTTCTTCCTTGGATTCTTCTGAGCATTCTACAACTCAAGCCTTGCCCCAACCCCGGAGCTAGGGGAATGTTGACCCCCCACAGGAATTACACCGCTAGATCCTTTCGAAGTTCCCCTACTAAATACCGCCGTACTACTAGCCTCAGGCGTAACGGTAACATGAACTCACCACAGCATTATACAAGGCAACCGCAAAGAGGCCATCCAATCCTTACTCCTCACAATTATCTTAGGACTATACTTCACCGCCCTTCAAGCCATAGAGTACTATGAAGCCCCATTTACAATCGCAGACGGGGTCTATGGCTCCACCTTCTTTGTTGCAACAGGGTTCCACGGGCTTCACGTGATCATTGGCTCCCTATTCCTATCCGTATGCCTAATACGACAAATCAAATTCCACTTCACATCTAACCACCACTTCGGCTTTGAAGCAGCAGCATGATATTGACACTTTGTTGACGTAGTCTGATTATTCTTATATGTATCTATCTACTGATGAGGATCATGTCTTTTTAGTACAACAAGTATAAGTGATTTCCAATTACTTGATCTTAGTTAAAAATCTAAGAAAAGACAATGAACTTAATCTTACTTATACTTCTAATCACAACAGCCCTGTCAACACTCCTTATTGCCATCGGATTCTGACTTCCACTAAACAGCCCAGATACAGAAAAATTATCCCCGTACGAGTGCGGCTTTGACCCACTAGGCTCAGCTCGATTACCATTTTCAATTCGATTCTTCCTAATTGCCATCCTCTTCCTCCTGTTCGACCTAGAAATTGCCCTCCTACTACCAACCCCATGAGCCTCACAAATATTACCAACAAACACACTACTATGGTCGACCATCATTCTCCTCCTATTAACAGTTGGGCTGGTATACGAATGAGCCCAAGGAGGCTTAGAATGAGCTGAATAAGTATTTAATCTAAATAAGAACACTGACTTCGACCCAGTAAATTTTGGTTTGACCCCAAAAATACTTTATGTCATCAACACTCTTCACTATCACATCAGCATTTTCACTGGGCATTACCGGACTTATACTTCATCGAACACACTTTTTATCCGCCCTCCTCTGCCTGGAAGGGATAATACTAGCAATATTTATTGCTATCTCCATACTATCCGTACAAATAAACACGGGGTCTAGCCTCTCACTACCAATATTCCTACTAACCCTCTCTGCATGTGAGGCCAGCACTGGCCTAGCACTAATGGTGGCCACAACTCGAACACACGGAACAGACCACTTAAAAAACCTTAACCTCCTAAAATGCTAAAAATTTTAATTCCAACTACTATGCTTCTTCCACTGGTATGACTAGCAACCCCTAAATGACTATGAGCCCACTTTATAATAAACAGCTCAATTATCGCCTTAGCAAGTCTAACATGATTTAACCTCCCATTCGAGTTCTCAACAACAACCAACCTGCACATAACAGTAGACCAAATCTCGTCCCCGCTACTAATCCTCACATGCTGACTGCTACCACTAATAACCATTGCCAGCCAAAACCATTTAAAAACAAACCCACTATCACGCCAACGAACCTACTTAATCATACTAACACTCCTGCAAATATCACTAATTACCGCATTCTCGTCAACAGAATTAATTATATTTTACATTGCCTTTGAAGCAACACTAATCCCAACACTGGTAATCATTACACGATGGGGTAATCAAGCTGAACGACTAAATGCAGGGACATACTTTCTATTTTACACGTTAGCCGGATCTCTTCCACTATTAGTTGCCCTTCTGACACTTCAAACCACCATAGGATCACTGTCACTAACCCTTATAAACATAATAGAACCAATAATAACCCAAAACAACTCTAACAAGATCCTATGACTAGCCTGCCTACTAGCATTTATAGTAAAAATACCACTCTACGGAATTCATCTTTGATTACCAAAAGCCCACGTAGAGGCACCAATCGCAGGATCAATAATCCTGGCAGCAGTTCTTCTTAAACTGGGCGGATATGGAATTATTCGAATCACCACCATTCTCACCCCACTCACTAAAGAAATATCCTACCCGTTCATAATTTTAGCATTATGAGGAGTTGTAATAACGGGCCTGATCTGCATGCGACAAACGGACCTAAAATCACTTATCGCATATTCATCTGTCAGCCACATAGGGCTAGTTATTGCCGCCATTATAATTCAAACCCCATGAAGTATAACAGGAGCCATCATCCTGATAATCTCACATGGACTAATCTCATCCGCCCTATTCTGCCTAGCAAACCTAAACTACGAACGAACCCACAGCCGAACCCTTCTTCTAGCCCGTGGAACACAAACAATCCTACCCATTATGGCCACGTGGTGACTCCTGACAAACCTATCAAACATGGCCCTACCACCATCTATAAACCTATGGGGCGAGCTAACAATCATGGTATCATTGTTTAACTGGTCCCCGTGGACAATCCTTATTACTGGAACAGGGACCCTTATTACAGCATCATATACCCTATACATGTTCCTAATAACACAACGAGGCCCAACCCCCGCACACCTAAACCAACTCTCCCCATCACACACGCGAGAACACCTATTGCTAGCTTTACATCTCCTTCCAATAGCCCTACTCATCATAAAACCAACCCTCATCTCAGGAATATTCTCATGTGCGTATAATTTAAAAAAATATTAGATTGTGATTCTAAAAATGAAAGTTAAACCCTCTCTACACACCAAGAAAAGTTAAGAAACACAGAAACTGCTAACTATCTGACCCTGCGGTTAAAATCCACAGTTTTCTTACTTTTAAAGGATAATAGCAATCCATTGGTCTTAGAAACCAAAAACTCTTGGTGCAACTCCAAGTAAAAGTTATGAACCCAATACTAATGTTTAATTCAGCATTCATTCTCTCCCTTATCATACTAATAATTCCACTAATCTTATCAATACTTAAAACACCAAAAACATGACCAACTACAGTAAAAACCTTTGTAAAATACTCATTTATAATGAGCCTTCTACCAATGTTAATCTTCTTAAATACCGGACTAGAATCAACAACAATAAACTTTTCATGAATAATAGTCTACAATTTTAACATTACATCAAGCATTAAAATAGACCAGTACTCAGTTCTATTTTCACCAATCGCCCTATTCGTTACATGATCTATCCTAGAGTTTGCAATCTGATACATGCACTCCGACCAAGAAATTAACCGGTTCTTCAAATATCTACTAACCTTTTTACTAGCAATAATAATCCTAGTCTCCGCTAACAATATATTTCAACTGTTTATTGGCTGAGAGGGTGTTGGAATCATGTCATTCTTGTTAATTGGATGATGATATGCCCGATCAGATGCAAACGCCGCCGCCATACAGGCAGTCATGTATAACCGAATCGGAGATATTGGCCTAATCTTAAGTATAGCATGATTGTCTATAAATACAAACTCATGGGAGATACAACAAATATTTATACTATTCAACAAGGAGTCCACAATCCCACTCATCGGCCTAGTCCTAGCAGCAATAGGAAAATCCGCCCAATTTGGCCTACACCCATGACTCCCTGCAGCCATAGAGGGCCCAACACCAGTATCAGCCCTCCTCCACTCAAGCACAATAGTTGTAGCCGGGATTTTTTTACTAGTCCGATTTCAACCAATAATTGAGCAAAACAAAACAGTTCTATCATTCTGCCTGTGTCTTGGCGCAATTACAACCCTATTCACAGCAACCTGCGCCCTAACACAAAATGACATCAAAAAAATTGTGGCATTCTCAACATCAAGTCAGTTAGGCCTCATAATAGTCACAATTGGACTAAACCAACCACAACTGGCCTTCTTTCACATTTGTACACACGCCTTTTTTAAAGCAATACTATTCTTATGCTCAGGGTCCATTATTCATAGCCTAAATGATGAACAAGACATTCGGAAAATAGGAGGACTACAAAAAATATTACCCACCACCACAACTTGCCTGACAATTGGAAGCCTAGCACTAACAGGAACCCCTTACCTTTCAGGATTCTTCTCCAAAGATGCTATCATTGAATCAATAAACACCTCACACTTAAACTCATGAGCACTAGTTATAACCCTAATCGCAACCTCATTTACTGCGGCCTACAGCTTCCGAATTATCTTTTTCTCATCAATAAGCACCCCCCGACTATCCCCTATATCCCCCATTAATGAAAACAACGACCTAGTAATTAACCCCATTACGCGCCTAGCCTGAGGCAGCATGATCGCAGGAATACTTATTATTAACTGCACTTCCCCAATAAAGACACAAGTACTCACCATACCAACAACTATAAAACTAACAGCTCTACTAATTACCATATTAGGCCTACTGGTCGCAATCGATATCTCCATCTTCTCAAACAAACAAAAAACAAACACACACACTTTCTCCAACACACTAGCCTTCTTCCCAACAGTACTCCACCGCCTTGCGCCTAAAGCAAAACTAAACTTTGGACAAAACATTTCAACTCACATCACTGATACGCTATGATATGAAAAAACCGGCCCAAAAGGACTCTCAAACCAATCTCTGCCGCCTATCAAAACCACAACAAATTTCCAAACAGGCATAATCAAAACATATATAATGGTTTTTATGATTAATATCCTACTCATTCTAATAGCATCTTACAGCCCGTAACGCCCCACGAGACACCCCACGAGTAACCTCCAATACCACAAACAAAGTTAAAAGAAGGGCCCACCCAACTACCACTAACAACAACCCACCAACAGAGTAAATAACCCCAACCCCTCCCCAATCTAACCCAACTGCCCGAAAATCCACACAATAACTACTAAACAGTTGTACAATAGAATATTTACAGTCAAACAACACCGCTCCAACAACCAAAAAAGCAACATAGACGCACACATAAACCACAACAGACCAACTACCCCATGCCTCAGGATACGGCTCCGCAGCAAGAGAAGCAGAATATGCAAAAACAACCATTATCCCGCCCAAATAAATTAAAAGCAACACAAGCGACAAAAAAGAAACCCCAAAATCAACTAATAAACAACAACCACTAACAGACGCCAAAACTAAACCAAAAGCGGCAAAATAAGGAGAAGGATTAGAAGCCACAGCAACTAAACCAGCTAACACCCCAACCATAAATAAAAAACTTAAATAAATCATTATTTTCACCTGGACTTTAACCAAGACCTCTGACCTGAAAAATCAATGTTGTATTCAACTACAAAAACCAATGGCCCACACTATACGAAAAACCCACCCTCTAATAAAAATTATCAACAACTCATTCATCGACCTTCCAACACCATCAAACATCTCATATTGATGAAACTTTGGATCTCTCCTAGGCATCTGCCTTATTACACAAATTGTAACAGGACTATTTCTAGCAATACACTACACAGCAGACACATACTCAGCATTCTCTTCAGTAGCCCACATTTGTCGAGACGTAAACTACGGATGACTCGTACGAAATATTCACGCAAATGGCGCCTCACTCTTCTTCATCTGCATCTACCTTCACATTGGGCGAGGCCTATACTATGGGTCCTATATGTTTAAAGAGACATGAAACATCGGCGTGATCCTACTACTCCTAGTTATAGCCACGGCCTTTGTTGGATACGTCCTCCCATGAGGACAAATATCATTCTGAGGGGCCACAGTCATCACAAACCTGCTCTCAGCAGTCCCATATATAGGAGACACACTAGTGCAGTGGATCTGAGGCGGATTCTCAGTAGACAAAGCCACCCTAACCCGATTCTTCGCATTCCACTTCCTATTCCCATTCCTGGTCGCAGGGGTAAGCATCGTCCACCTTCTGTTCCTCCACGAAACAGGCTCAAACAACCCAACAGGGGTTACATCAAACGGAGACAAAATCCCATTTCACCCATACTTTTCATACAAAGACATCCTAGGATTTCTACTAATGCTTTCAGCTCTTGTACTCATCTCACTATTAACCCCAAACCTCCTGGGCGACCCAGAAAACTTCACCCCTGCAAACCCACTAATTACTCCCCCGCACATCCAACCAGAGTGGTACTTCCTATTTGCTTACGCAATCCTTCGTTCTATTCCGAACAAACTCGGAGGAGTGATGGCCTTGCTTATATCCATTCTTATCTTAATAATCTTCCCATTATTACATACATCAAAACAACGAAGCCTAATATTCCGACCAATTTCGCAAATCCTATTTTGATCCATGGTAGCAAACACCATCATTCTAACCTGAATCGGAGGAAAACCAGTAGAGCCCCCGTTCATTGAAATTGGACAAATTGCCTCTATCCTTTACTTCTCACTGTTTATCATCCTAATCCCAATAGCAGGATTATTAGAAAATAAATTAATAAAATGATGCCTGAATAGTTTAAACAAAATATCGGTCTTGTAAACCGAAGCTGAAAACTAACATATTCTTCGGGTAGTCACCCAGGCTCCGCCACCAATATAAGCAAAGAGCCCTGGGGCCAACAACCGGGTGCCGCCCCAAAACACGACCCCCCACAGCCCCCACCAGCACACAAAAATTTTATCAAGAGGGAAAGATTTTCACTTCCGCCATTGGCACCCAAGGCCAAAATTCTGGGACTAAACTACCCCTTGTACTTATGTTCCTAAGATCAGAGTAGCGCGGAGGACATATTATGTATATAGTACATTAATTGACTTGCCATATGGCTAGTGTTTTAGTATTATTAGGATCCATAATCTAATTTTCAGGCGAGAAACCACCAACCCGCCCACCACGACCCTCGTTCCAAAATTTCCAGGACCTCAATTGTAGAGTGTTTTACGTTTATTTTCAACAGCTGGTTTGAATCTATGAACATATATAGTAGAGTTTCTATCATTTATCTTTAAGAGGCCTCTGGTAAAATGCTTTCAATATCGTCGTACCCTTGACCCCGCATAACTGTTTTGGACTGCATTTAGTATTTTTTTCTCTCTGTGAGGTCAATGCCCCATACAGTCTTGAGCCGGCACACCTGGGCCTAAATCTGAACATACACTGCATATGTATATTTAACAGATTAAGAGTGGGGTACAATAATATTCATGTTGTTCGGACATACTAATTTTTTCCCTCTAAAGCAAGAGACATATTCTTTTCCTATTTCCCCCCGGAGCTAGTTTTTCTAAGAATACTTATTTTGAATATCATCTAATTCTATTTTTTGAATAACCCCCCCACCCCCAAATGTTAGTCTCATCAGTATGTACAACTCTTTAGTCAACCCCCGAAACTAAAAAGACCTTCATACTTACGACATTAGGCTTATGCTAGAAAAATACTACTTTTTTTATAAATTTTTTGATTGTTATTACAGTGTTACACTGTAA